TGCCCCCCGTCACCCAGCCAATTCTGTTCCACTGAATCCCTCGTTCATAGCCACATATCTTTCCGGCTAAAGAATGGGAAATCTTTCTCTACATGAATCCAATTTTCATTTCATCCGGGAAAAGCCATCTTTTTCTTAACAATGTCTTTGTCATTTGATCCAATAGCGTTCCGTTAGATAGGAACAGAGTTGATAAATACTGATAACTCTCGGATAGAGTATTAGAACGGAAAGATTCATTAGATAATGAACTATTGGTTCTAAGCCATCTCTGACGCTTAAGCAACAATTCGAAGTGCTTGTCTTCTTGTCTATTGTTGATAAACCAACGGTCATGGTCATGCGGAGATTTAATAGGATCTACTGGGAGTTGGGAAGTAAGAAGCTCCTTTGACATCTCTTCATCTGCAAATAATTCTTGATGTGAAAACACAGAGCCAGGGGACTGATCTTTGAATAGGAAAAAGAGCGGATCTGGAGGCTCCCAAATGAATTCGCCTAGTCGAAAAAAGCCTTGTTCTTGGAAAGGTCTATCTCGTGGCTGGTACTCCATGGTTCCACTCTGCAAGAACTCCGAATCATTCTCTTGCAACTCATCCTCTTCCTCAGACTGAGACTCTTCCTCAGGAAATGACCCGGCCAAATAGGGAAATCCCAATTCATTAGGCCTTTCGATACAATCAAATAGAAAGCCCCGAGGGCGCCATATTCTAGGAGCCCAAACTATGTGATTGAATAAATCCTCCTCTATCCAAACTATGTGATTGACTAAATCTTCCTCCCCTTGGTCAAACTCCGATTCGTCTTCGTCGATAAATCTCCGCTCAAAGATAGACCCCAATCCATTTTGCATCATATCTAAGGGATTCCTCGGTTCGGGCCGAAGAAGCAATGTAACTCGATCATTCTCAAACGGACTGCAATCTTTTTCTGTCCGTGAAGATCCCACCAGAGCGCCTTCTATTTCTAATAGGCCATGAACTAGATCCGAATCATTCTCAAGGAGTCGATAAAAGGTGAGCCAATTTTTTTCATCGGGTCCGGGTAGAGACCAAAGATCTTGAGCGACCGATCCGGCAGAACAACTCAAAATATAAAGAAGTATCGTTAATTGCTTTATGCTCGTTCCAAGTTCGAAGTACCATTTGGACAAATAAGAATCCCCTTCTTGACATAATTTTTTCTTGATATAGATAGATATAGGATCTATGGGGCAATTACTTAGAAGTACATTTTGTACTACAGCCCTTCCTATCTGATAGGAAAGGATCCCATGCTCCGGAACCGATCTTACCCAGTATCGCAAATCCCAAGTTTGTCTATGAAGAGCGTATCTAATTGTATTAGTGTCTAGAATTGATTTCTTCTGTGTAATACTAATTGATAGGGCCTCATTGGTAAGTGCTGCAAGATCTCTTGCATTGGAACCCATGGTTATGGAACCGTTAGTATGGAACATTTTCTTTTCCGCGTGAAATCCCCTAGTATATGAAAGAGTGAAAAAGTGCTTTTGTTGTTGTGGACTAAGAAGCCTTCGGATCTTAATGCACGTATTTAATTTATTTGGCGCTATTAGAGCGGGATCCACTTTTCGGGGAATATGAGTCGAAGCAATAACAAGAATATTGCCAGTGGAATATATTTCAGAAAGATGCTTCCCTACTCGAAGGAAGGATAAGCGATTCGGCTCATTCATACCCAGATCATGAATGTTTGGCATCCATATTATGCAAGGAGACATTGCTTTTGCTAATTCGAATTGAAGGGTGAGATACAATTTGCGGTCTATTGATTGTCCCGACGGATCCATAGGATCCGGATACCTAAACGCCTCCACCATAGTTCGCAGTTCCTGCTCCGTATCAAGGTCACAATCGATATCGGCACTAGTCTCAAACTCAACAAACTTACTAAAATCAATATCATCACTATCATCAATATCGGCATCCTCATCAAGATAAGTGTCAACCTCGTGATCCATGAACTTGTTCAGAAATACCGTAATGAAAGGAACATAGGAGTTTGTCGCTAGGTATTTGACCAAATAAGATCGTCCAGTTAATATAGAACCTAGCACTAAAATCCCCCTAGAGGGGAATAAGGCTAAGCGGAGCGAAAAGGGTTTTCCATGAGATGGGGAATGCAAAGTCCCATACGAAGTTTGTAAATAAGTGATTTTCTGATAATGAGCCAGGAATACCCGTCTTTCTGCTAAACAGGATGTATTCAACTCATGATTCAATAGAGACTTGTTATGAATGTCAACTAAGGATCGTAAGTAAATTGCTCCCGGTTGTTCAATCATTTGATAACCAGAGTCATTTTTTGAGAAATGATCACTATGAGTCAGACTCAATAGAATTTGATCAATCTCCTTTTCTCTCGTTAAGGCGCAGAACTGAACCAAGAATGCTCTTTCATCATCATAAATGAACTCATTTTTCGCGAGCTCGGATTCTATTTTATCATCAATCCAATCCCCATTCACGTTTTTTCTTTTTCTTATCAATGAATAGATCTCTTTACTTGTATGACTTAGATGTCTCGTATTTCTCAAAAAAGTGATTCGATTGATGGGATTTGGTATGAGATCGATGATATACCTGAGATTGCTATTCAAATATTTCTTCTTCGAACGTATTTTTTTGTCGCCAAAAGGCCATATTTCGTCTAGAGACTTGTTGCCGCCAGAACCCCGTATTTCTTCTAGACAATCTCCTAATTGTTCCAGAGCAACTAGAAAAAGATTCTTTAACCAGAATTCTTTCGGTGCAGATGTAGGATATATATCGAGAAGTTGTTGCAACTCAATTATAGATGATTCCATCATCAAAGATTTTACCCTTTCGAACTTTGTCTGTAACTCACTAGAGGCCCGGGAAACAAAGAAAAGATGTGTAGAAACGAGATATCCAGCAACAAGAAGAAGGAAAAAGATTGAATAGAGGAACTCCCGAACATTTGGCGATCTCAGATGTGTCGATCTCAATCGTGACTCATGAGTTAATGAGTTAGTGCTTCGTACATAAAAAGCTTATATAAATTATGTAAATATAAATACTTACTTCTCAGATTCCATTGTGGAAGACGCCCTTTTTTCAGAATAATTCGCCATAATATAACTGATTCATGAACTGATTCATGCATCATATTATGCATAATATCATGAGAAGTGGATACAAATTTTTGACTTAGTATCGACAATAGTTCTGAAAAAGTATTTAAAACTAGAAAATTTAGATATTTGTACCCTGTCCAAGTCAAGAACCATGGCATATATGTTTGGAATAGATTCCAGTTTTTTGAGAGAATTGAAAAAGCCCTATCTCGCAAAGCCCTATCTCGTTCTGTTCTATACATCTGCCTTTTCCCAACGCATTTCTGACAAAGACTCCGTTTTTTCCTCTTTTCGGATGGTAAATATTTCTCAGAACCTGGAGTGTGAATCAAACCCATGTTTGAATTGAGATACTCATGCAAGTTCTTCTCTTCTGAATCAGATAGATTCATATCTGAAAGAGGTTCACAATAAGTTCTTTCAAAATTGACTACTTGTTCCTCTGTTAGAGGTGTTCCAGAAATGTCTGCGATCGAGTAAATAGTTCTACGAACGAATGGATCGTATCGACTTGGAAAATGGAAAGATTTGGACAAGTTATACGTTTCGTCACCACTTTGTGGAAAATCGTTAGGTATGAATATGTTAGATACCTGTGACTCGATTGGTGAAATAGTATCTCTCCCCCAAAAAGCATGTTTTTTTTTACCGACGCACAAAGAAAATATTTTGTTGCGAATGAAGAAGATATTGAGGAATTGTCCGTACGTCAAATCATAATTATTAATACGAGCCTTTTCCACAGAAAAGGGGAATCTTGTCTTACAATAGAAGTGATGTGGATCACTCAAGAATCGAAGTCGATTTGCTTTATAAAAAGAAGATATCAATGAACTTCTATGAAATGGTTTCACGGGATTCAACCAATTGTCTTGATTGTGGAATATCATTGAGAAATAGGAATCCGCGTTATCAAATGATTTCCTGCGATTATTTCTAGTATGGAATGAGTCAAGCATCCCCTTTGGTATCTTATTGAACAAAAAGGGTCTTTCTCCAGTGATCAATAATTTCGATTTTCGGGAAGTATCATGATCATACAATAAGAAGGGTTTCCATTTTTTCAAATGAAGAATTAAAATCCCTATGGATTCTAACAACGGATTGCAGAGTTGATCATTCGGACCTTTCAATTCATAGATGTAGATCTCGGACCTATGAATGGGGATATTCCCGCAACTCACACAGAAAAAAGGAAGTGAGTTAGACAAAAAGAAAAGCAACTTGGACAAAAAAAGAGGTGACTTGGACAAAAGTCGCTTAGACAAATCTTTTGGGTCTCTAACCCTAACCTTAGACCAAGCAATCGAATATTGATTAATACGTATACGTAATCGATCGAACACTATTTGAAAACGGCTCTTCTGCTCAGAAAGGAAATGTTCCAAATGTTCCTGAAAATTCTTGCTCCCGTTGGACCAGTTGTATCTATATGCATCAGGATCCCGATTCATGGATCTCTCGGTTCGAGAAATCAAGATAAGAGGATCGAACCATTTCTTCTGACTCTTTTTCAAATTCGATAAATGTTGGTTGATCGTATATTTCATTAGAGTTCTATGATTCAGAGTATCCTTTCCTATTTGATCCCTTTGAATTCCATATTCAAAGTTGCGATCGGATCTATCCATTAAAAAGAATCGATTCAATACATTTCTTATGTATCCATAGGTACTATATTGGATTTGAATCAGATTTCGGATCAATCTATATTGATTCACTGCCTCCATTATCTTGTTGCTAGCAAATACCACCATTTTTGGTTTTGGATCTTCCAAATCATTCGCGCAGGAGATCCGGACCCCTTTTTTTCTGATCCTTCGAGAAAAAGATTCATTCTGTTCATAAAAAATAGGAGGTAGAACCAATAAAGATTTCTTTT